CAGATATGGATAAAACAGAATAAAGATTACGCCACATCACTTATTCGACTGGATCTTACGGGGCCTACTCATGTACGACATGACAACGTGATTGGATCTGATCATAGAAAAAACTCTCTGCAAGCGAAACAGCCTACCCTTTTTGTACGGAGCTTACGCAGGGGTTGGAACAAAGACACATTTGATTGTGAATTTTAATGTGGCAGATCAAAGCATATATCTACACGGCCTTATCAATAGTTCAAGTCACACACTCCCATAATCCATTTTCTCTTAAGAGAATTTCCATCAACTATTCGACTATTCGTGTCAAATAAATAATAAAATTTTGTGGAGTTGAAGGAAAATAAATATCCAAATACATGTCTTATTCTTTTCAATAATCCATATTTATAGCAATGAAATATTCTTCTCCCCCAAGTCATCAATGATCAAAGATTGATCACATTAATCAGTTATTTATATTTTTTATAAAGGACCAGAAATACCTTGCTTACGTATCATTGAGAAGTGCATTAACATAAATACGGCAGTAAGAAGAGGTAATACAAAAGTGTGTAAACTATAAAAACGAGTCAAAGTGGATTGTCCCACACTAGCACTTCCACGCAATAACTCTACCAAAGGGGCTCCTATTACAGGAATAGCGTCCGGTACACCCGTTACTATTTTAACTGCCCAATAGCCAATTTGGTCCCAAGGTAAAGAATAACCGGTTACGCCAAAAGAGGCTGTCAAGACAGCAAGAACCACACCAGTAATCCAAGTCAATTCACGGGGTTTTTTAAAGCCACCGGTCAAATACACCCGGAATACGTGCAAGATCATCATTAGGACCATCATACTTGCCGACCAGCGATGAACTGATCGGATTAACCAACCAAAGTTGGCTTCAGTCATTATGTATTGAACAGAAGCAAAAGCCTCAGTAACGGTTGGACGATAGTAAAAAGTCATGGCAAACCCTGTAGCCACTTGTACTAAAAAACAAGTAAGCGTAATTCCTCCTAGACAATAAAATATGTTGACATGAGGAGGAACATATTTACTAGTTATATCATCTGCAATCGCCTGAATCTCAAGACGTTCTTCGAACCAATCATAGACTTTATTGAGATAGGTAACCCAAGAGAAGAGGGATCCCCCTCCAAGAACCGTAGATGAGACTTTCATCTCGTACAGCTCAAACACAAAGACCAAAATACTGGTGGAAACGAATATGTGTATTGTATTGTATATAGTAAAGTTCAAAATATAGTAAAGTTCAAAGTTTGAAACTTCTTAATCCTAATGATTCAATCTTATCAGAAGATACAAAAGAATGCAAATAAAAAATCCGAAAACTTTCCTTTTTGGTTATAATGCTAAAATATCAAGTCGGCTCATTCGTCTTGATGTTAATCATTACAGGCCTCTTGAATCTTCTATTTACCTTCTTTAAGATTTCTTATTTTTTGATTGCTTTGGAATGCGGATTTACTTTCTTTTTTATTATTGATAGGAATTCTCTTGTTAAGACCACATGAACCTATTGAAACCTCAGATTCATACTAGAATGGCGATGACCTTCAAATTAAGTCCAAGGATTATCTGAGTAAGAACCCTTGTACCCTCGCTTATTCAATGAATAGGAGTGGCATGAACGGGAGTTTGAAAGAATAAAAATATTTCAAACTCTTTGAAAATTTGTAGCCCGGCCACGAGGTCTGAATATTAAGTATGAATCATAGTTCTAATACTTCGTAATCTATTTCAAATAGTTCGTGCTCCAAATATTCGAATGAATATCTGACGAGGAAAACCGCCTTTATGAAGATGACAGACCTATTTTCTGTACTATCAATAGGATCTATTTTAACAAGTCACACACTCATATTACGGAAATACAGAAACAAAGAAATTTCGCGATCGAACTACCAAAATAGACCCAAAATACAAACCTAAACCCTTTGCTTTAGAGTGAAAAGCAAAGCTAGGACTTAGTTATTCTGATAAATCTAATTCATTGAAATTCCTTCTAGTAAAACAGAGGAATTATAAATCTCTAAAAGAATAGATAGAAATATCGCAAATAAAGCCATTGCGACTCCCATCAATGGAGTAGTTCCCCATCCAGGAGCTACTTTACCATATTCCGAATTCAATGGTTTCAATAATCCCCCTACACCAGTTCGTTTTGGACGAGATCTAGAACTACCCTCAACACTTTGTGTAGCCATAACTCCTATTTTGTATTCATTGAGATCTGTTGACTTTGTATACAATTTCGTTGTAAATAAGTAATCTTAATATCATAGATCCATTGTGGTTTTGAAATTTTATAATAATGGAAACAGCAACCCTAGTCGCCATCTTTCTATCTGGTTTACTTGTAAGTTTTACGGGGTATGCCTTATATACTGCTTTTGGGCAACCCTCTCAACAACTAAGAGATCCATTCGAGGAACACGGGGACTAGTTGAAGTTTGAAGTAATGAGCCTCCCGATATTGGAGGCTCATTACTTCAATTTAGAAAATGAAAAATCATTTAACCCTTTTAGTTGGAACTTTAGGTGGTTCTCGAAAAAAGATAGCGAAAAAGATGATTCCTAGAGTTGAGACTAAGAGGAATGTATAAACCAATGCTTCCATAGATTTGATTGTGGTTTACAATTATAGCTTTCATACCTGTTTATTTGGAGTCGTATCCTGGATAAAATAAAGAAGGAGCAAGAATCAAAGACAAGTCGGCAATTCCGATCAAAAAATCCCCGGTGCCCTATGTCAAAGTCAAAAAGTGGAAGCGAAAAGTAACGGAGCAATGTTGTATCAAACTACTTGTCTTCTTGTAGTTGGATCCCCAAGTTTTTGGAATGCTCCAAATTCCACTTGAGCATCCAAATCTGGATCAATACCAGCAAAAACATCTCTGAATAAGGTTCTAGCACCATGCCAAATGTGTCCAAAGAAGAAGAGAAGAGCAAACGAAGCATGGCCAAAAGTAAACCAACCTCTTGGACTACTACGAAAAACACCATCGGATTTCAAAGTCGCACGGTCTAATTCAAAGATTTCACCCAATTGAGCACGCCTTGCATACTTTTTAACAGTAGTGGGATCACTATAACTGACGCCATTGAGTTCGCCACCATAGAACTCAACAGTTACACCTACTTGCTCAACACTATACTTCGATTCTGCCCTTCGAAAAGGAACATCGGCTCTAACAATTCCGTCTCCGTCTACCAAAACCACTGGAAATGTTTCAAAAAAGGTAGGCATACGACGTACAAAAAGTTCACGTCCTTCTTTATCTCTAAAGATAGGATGCCCCAACCACCCAACAGCTATCCCATCCCCGTTATCCATTGAGCCCGCCCTGAATAACCCCCCTTTTGCCGGATTATTTCCAATGTAATCATAAAAAGCTAATTTTTCGGGAATTTTAGACCAAGCTTCGGATAAACTTTGATTCTCGGATAGCCCAGCACCAATTCTTCGATATATTTCTTGCTGGAAGTATCCCTGATCCCATTGATAACGAGTGGGACCAAATAATTCAATGGGAGTAGTTGCGGAACCATACCACATAGTTCCAGCAACAACAAAAGCTGCAAAAAAGACAGCAGCGATACTACTAGAAAGGACAGTTTCGATATTTCCCATACGCAATCCTTTGTATAGACGTTGTGGCGGACGGACACTAAGATGAAAAAGTCCCGCTAATATGCCCAATGTCCCTGCTGCAATATGATGAGAGGCTATTCCTCCCGGAACAAAAGGATCAAAACCTCCCACACCCCACGCCGGATTTACAGATTGGACTTTTCCGGTTAGCCCATAAGGATCGGATACCCATATTCCAGGACCATACAATCCTGTTACATGAAATGCGCCAAACCCAAAGCAAGCTACTCCTGAGAGAAATAAATGAATTCCGAAGATCTTGGGCAAATCCAAAGAGGGTTTTCCTGTACGTTCATCAGTAAATATTGCTAGATCCCAATATACCCAATGCCAAATAGCAGCCAAGAAGCACAAGCCAGAAAACATAATATGTGCCCCAGCCACACCTTCGTAACTCCAAATACCCGGATTCGTTACAGTCCCACCTGTAATAGTCCAACCACCCCATGAATTGGTTATTCCTAACCGAGTCATAAAGGGTATAACGAACATACCTTGTCTCCACATTGGGTCGAGAACAGGGTCAGAGGGATCAAAAACTGCTAATTCATATAGAGCCATCGAACCAGCCCAACCGGCAACTAGAGCTGTATGCATTATATGGACAGCTAGCAAACGACCGGGATCATTCAATACGACGGTATGAACACGATACCAAGGCAAACCCATGGAAATACCCCTTTATCAATGAAAAATCACACTATGTAACTTTATTGCACTGGAAAACTTTGCCATGGACCTCTCATTTTCAGTGCATTAGCTGAGAGAAAGTATTAATCTTTGTTCAAGGCTTTTAGTAGTAATAATGAAACAATTAGGGTCATATGAACAAAGAGAAGCAAATCTATTTTATACCCGATAAGTATCAATACGCAATGGGGGGTTTATACCTTTTTAGGCGGTCGAATCTATACATATTCGTTTATTATTCAAAAGTACCTATTCGTAAGAAATCTCCTTTCTTCATTCTGTCTTCCTTGAATTTATTTATCCAATATAATATATGGATATCAAATATCTGGATAAAATGGGATAAAAGACGAAATTATTAAAAGAAAGAAACGCATTATTACGCTTCCACATCAAAGTAAGATATAGTACTTTAATATTTTTTCTTTCATTTAATGCCTATTGGTGTTCCAAGAGTACCTTTTCGAAATCCTGGGGATTACGATGCATCCTGGGTTGACGTATAGTGCGACTTGTCAGATAGAGTGGGTCATATGGTATTTCCCCATTCTCTCCCCCGATTGAGAAATCCTTCCGCTTCGCCCAAAAAATATTGATTGAATCATCCAAAATTTGGAGCGTGAAGTGCAATGAAAGAAAATAAGATTTAATTGTTGGGCGACATCCAAATTAATATTATCAATTAGAATCCAATTTATGGTTGGTTTGTTTGAACTAATAAAATGAGGTATCCAGGCTCCGTTTAGAAAAAACCCATTGATAATAATCTAGCATTCCTACTTGATATCATATATCATATGTATTATTTTTTTTATTACATTCAAGTAATCTCCACCCGTTAATCAGAATTATTTGAATAATATGATTAGTACGTAAAAGAGTTGACGGAAGACATGAAATAAATTGAAAAAAAAACGAAGTTTTCGCAAAAAGACGCGGTAGTGGGAGCATTTGTTCTATATGTGCAAATCAAAATCGGGCGGATCTTTACTCGGAGTAGAGCAGCATAAACCTAAAAGAATTGAAGAAACCCATTCAGGAACAAGAGAATCCCATCGTGATTTAGATTGGATCTCGATGAAACAATACATCAAGGAGAAGTTAGTTCGATAAGTTTAGTAAATTGTTCGGTAAACAGGCCAAAACTTATTTTTCTTGAAAAATGAAATAAAAAGTTTCTTCGTGAGAATAGAAAATTAGAAAGAGCCTCTTATAAAAATATAAAAAACAAAAAGAACTAGGATCTACACATTGATTCTTAATTTATTTTTGTTGAACCGTATGCATCAAAAGGTGCATGTACGGCTCCCACAGGATTGAAGTTTATCCTAATCAACCGACTTTATCGAGAAAGATTACTTTTTTTAGGCCAAGTAATTGATAACAATATCTCGAATCAACTCATTGCTCTTCTAGTATATCTGAGTATGGAGAGTGATACCAAAGATCTTTATTTGTTTATCAACTCTCCTGGCGGATGGGTAATACCTGGAATAGCGGTTTATGATACTATGCAATTTGTGCGACCGGATGTACAGACAATATGCCTGGGATTAGCCGCTTCAATGGGATCTTTTATCCTGGTCGGAGGAAAAATTACCAAACGTTTAGCATTCCCTCACGCTTAGCGCCATTGAGTTTTTTTTTTAGAGAAAAAAAACTATGCCTTCGCCATATGAAATATTTTTAAGTAATAATAGCATGGCACTTCGAATTCGATATCAAAAAATTGTATTCTTTTTTCAAAATTTCAAAAACTATTACAAAAACATTCAATTATGTATCGAAAGAGTAGTATGAAAAAAGGTAGTCCCGATTTGATATTATTTATTGGAAGCCCTTTTCAGTGTCACAAACCCCTTTTTTTTTCACACCAACAGGCTGTTTTGGCTATGTTAGAAAAGAATACAAAAAACAAGATTCGATGATTTTTTATAATTGGATTTGTTTTATTTGAAAAAAAGAAACTTTGGGATTGCTGAATCACAAATAAAATATTTTCAAATAATAAATAATATAAGGTATAAAGCAACGGAGCCGTCATATTATTTTTGAACTCCTCAAAAAAAAGGAGGGTCAATTAGGTAGTTATTAGATTATTTACCAAACCAATCTGGATCTGAGGATAAACTCGATATTTTTCCTTTTTCTTTGGTGGTTCGTTGGAAGGTAAAAGTCAATTTTATTATAGAGCCGTATGCAATGTGCAAACCCTGCCCGTACGGTTGGTCAATTCTATCTTTTTTATTTCTTTTTAAATTCTCGCGCCTTAATGATGAAAAATCGAATAACCTTTTAATTTAAATTGATTATGCTATATCATCAGGGTAATGATCCATCAACCTTCTAGTGCTTTTTATGAGGCACAAACGGGAGAATTTGTCCTGGAAGCGGAAGAACTGCTGAAACTGCGCGAAACCGTCACAAGAGTTTATGTACAAAGAACGGGAAAACCCTTATGGGTCGTATCCGAAGACATGGAAAGGGATGTTTTTATGTCAGCACCAGAAGCCCAAGCTCATGGAATTGTTGATCTTGTAGCGGTTGAAAAATAGCAAAGATTCCACATAAATTATGATTTGCAATGTTTAATTAATATGAAATAGTTTTTAGATAGTTTTTTTATTTTTTATTTACTCAATTGAATATAAGTAAAGAAAAATAGATTCAAAGAATTCATAATCATCCGGTTAGGATCAATCTAAACCATCTTAATTCTATAGACCATAAACCATTAAACCCTTCAGCATGCCAACCCTTAAACAACTTATTAGGAATACAAGACAGCCAATAAAAAATGTAACGAAATCCCCCGCTCTTAGGGGATGTCCTCAGCGCCGAGGAACATGTACTCGGGTGTATGTGCGACACGTTCAGATCCTGGACTGGGACAAAAGAGAAGAATTCTAGTCTCAGTGATCGATACAGTATCAATGACTAGGATAGAATGGGGTTCCTACATACATTCTCTTCTCTAAAAAAACAAGAAAAATCTTGTTATTGTGTTTATTGTGCACAAAATTGATGGTTTTCGTTGGGACAAACACGACCACTCCCTCTATTTTTCAATTTAAGATGAAAAGAATTAACCAATTCGTAGCAACTTATTATCCAGGGAATTTCTTTTTTCTTTTTTAAGCAGAAATATCAGCCTTAGACTCTTGCAAGAACGGACTAAGAGGGTCAAGCTAACCCAACAAATCTTCATAATTAAATACCGTTACTGTATTAAAATCACCTTGTGAAAGGTCTAGTACTAGAGAATTCCATGGGTAGAGCCAAAGAATGTGAACTGTACAAGTTAACAAAAAAATGAAGAATCAAGAAAAGGGCTCCGGTGTATAGAGAGGACCTTACCGTTTTGAAAATAACCATATAAACGATGGAACCCACAATTTCTTTACCCATTTATATTGACTCTTTTCGGGGCATTTGATCAATGCCTCCTAAAAAACTCGTGGTTGGGAAGGTTATCGTAGCAAAAGCCGTTGGAGTTTTTACTTTATACATTGGGAAACCCGTTTTGTTAATTATATAAGCTAGTAAAGGAAAAACTGAAAGAAGGGAAATCAATCAGTTATTCCTCAGAGTTTCATTTATTCAATGACCAGAATTAGACGAGGATATATAGCTCGAAACCGTAGAACAAAAATGCGTTTATTTGCCTCAAGCTTTCGCGGGGCTCATTCAAGACTTACTCGAACTATTACTCAACAGAAAATACGAGCTTTGGTTTCGGCTCATCGGGATAGAGATAGGCAAAAGAGGGATTTTCGTCATTTGTGGATCACTCGGATAAATGCAGTAATTCGCGAGAGAGGGGTATCCTCTAGTTATAGTGGATTAATATATAATTTGTATAAGAGGCGGGTGCTTCTTAATCGTAAAATACTTGCCCAGATAGCTATATTAAACAGAAACTGTTTTTATATGATTTCCAATGAAATAATAAAATAAAATAGTGTTATTGGAAAGAATCGCTAAAAATACTTTAATCTTTAATCATAGAAGTACCTGAATAAGAAATTCCGGGAAGGTAGAGTAGAAATTTGTATTATACAATAGGATAAAGTCGTTACAATGAGCAAACACGTTCAATAAAAAAAAGATTGATTCTTTTTTTTTACCCATACTCAATTCACTCTTTTTCTTAATTTGAGTTCGGATTGGAAGTTTGATTATATTGAAGAGTAAGCCTATTCATTTCATTTTATTGCGGGTTCTAAGCCCGGCAGTTCTAGCAGTCGACTCACCTCGTTCAAATTGTTTTTCATTATTAAGAAAAGGTAACAAAGATAAAATACGAGCTTGCTTGATAGCAATAGTAATTAACCGTTGTTGTTTTAAGGTCAATCGATTCACCCGTCTAGATAATATTTTTCCTTGTTCACTAATAAATCGACTAATTAAACTCATGTTTCGATAATCAATTCGGTCCCCCGATTTGATCGGGGGCAAACGCCTACGAAAGGATCGCTTGGATTTATGAAGGAGTCGCTTGAATTTATGCATGTTTTCTTTCTTTATTTTTTTTTTTTTTAGAGAGAGGTTCTATATATTCTATTTTTATATGTTATTGTTTTTTATATGTTATTGTTATTAATTATTATATTAAATAATTAATATATATTAAATAATTAATATAATTAATATATATAACATATATCGTGTCTCAGGTTCCTTGAAGGAGTGACACACGGGTGATTGATTCGATCTATTTCTTTATTTCCCCGTGAATCCTATGTTTGTAACAATAGGGACAGAATTTTCTCAATTCCAATCGACCGGGCGTATTGTGTCTATTTTTTTGAGTAATATATCTGGAAATGCCTCTTGATTCTTTATTAACACGAATACCCTTTTCAACACACCCAGTGCATTCCAAAATAACCCTGACTCGGATATCTTTCCCCCTCGCCATGAACCTCCTTTTTTTCTATTCATTTAACTATTCGATTTTTCGATCTAAATCGAAGAAGGGAAGTAAAAAGATGGAAGTTGCCAGCTTTAAATCCAATTATGAGAGATTTCGTTGCAATCATGCAATCAATATATTAGTAACAATATATTAGTAAAAAGTAGTACAATTCCAATCCAATAATACAAAAGGTTTATAACTAGTCTAGGCAGTTCTCTTTAGATTTCGAATTGAAGTGGAGTATTTCATTTCATGAGTATCTTTATACTGTTATCCTAGCCATATTTCCATCTCCGGCACCACTTATTTAAGCCTTAGTCGAGTTCCTACTTTTACGGAGGTGGAATGCCTTCTTATTGTTTCTCTTTTATAACTTATTCGAATTATTATTATTTCTACTAAATAACTAACATTTCTAATAATAACTAACATATAATAATAGAATGCCCTTAAATAATAAACAATAGAACATTTATTCTAATATAATACTAAATCTAAAAAATAAAATAATAAAACAAACAATACAATAGAGTAGGGAGGGGGGAAGTACGAGTCCCAGATATTGAATTCTATCTCTAATCTTCTTTACCCCTTCCTCTGCCAATAACTAGACCAATAAAATGACTCGAATTAGAATGAAAAAAAAGGGAATGTTAATGCATCGGGGAAAAAACGATTAATTTCTATCAATATACCTGCTAAAGATCCAAACCATAAAGTACTTA